TATATAATGTAATGCAAATTTATAACACTATATATCAACACACATCTCATTTCGTTGATGACGTCGATCGAGCCTTGCCTGGTTTAGGGGTTTAACAGGATTAACTGACTCTTCGACTCAGGGGGTAGGGGGGGTTACCGCGCGCGAGGAGAGGGGGAGATCTTAGAGTAGGATGTGGAGTAAAAAGTAAGATTATGCACTTGATAAAAAATAAAGCAGGCCCTTAAAAAAAAGTCATTATATCATTACATTATCTTTGAAGTTTCCATTATAAATTTAGGACTCCCTTATCTATCATTGGGCCACACCACCGGAGAAGTCAAATGAAATAGACAAAAAAAAAAAAAAAACCCCAGGCCTTTAATTGGATGCCCCAGGGGGGGTGTTTGCTAATAGGGATTAACACCATTAACTTTATGCCAGGATAATTCAAGTTAGGCGGAACTATAAATTTAGGGACCTGAAATAGAAACCAAATGCCAGAAATAGTTCAGTTGGGGGACCCCCACAATATTTGCCCCTGACCCTATCAAGGATATTGTATCTTAAGGTATGACGGAGGTTGGTTTCCCACTACCCCAGGGCTGAAAAAAAATTTAATAGGAGTTTTAAACTTATTGCCGAATTAGGGTACTTCTTTCCGATAAATTTTCCGTAAACCATTTCCTTTAATGAAAAAAATTTAGTTAAATTTTTCAGTAGGGTATATGTTGGTTTTACTTTCAACGCTTATAAGTAGTAAAGGTCGGATTAAATTTTATGTTAGATTTTAGTGTGGTGCGTTAAACCATCGTGTAATATAAAACATACTATATCCTAGTACATAGTGTTGAGTTATGCATATTATGTACTAGAACATAGGACATGTGAGTTAGTAGAACAGTTATTGTTTTAACAGAAAATAGTTTAGTTTAGAATCCTAGCTTTGGGAGTTAGGGGTGGGAGTTAAAATCTCTCTTTTCTGGCACTAGGAAGGATTTTAACCTTCGGTCTCCGGATTACAAGACCGGCGCTTTATGTTTAAGCTACTAGGGCAGTTGAAGTTAAGTAGTTTGTTTTCTAGTCATCCTATTAATGGGTAAAAGATTAGAAATAATGAGAAGTATAAGATGGAGGCGATTTGGCCGATGATGACGAAGGGGTGTTCAACGGGCATGCCTCCAATTCAGGTTAGGATAAGTACGTCTGCTACTAATGTTCAGAATAGTAATTGAGTTAAGGGTCGGAAGGTGGTTCCTTGTTGTTTTGAGGTGTGGAGTAGAGGTACTACTATTAGTACTAGAATTGAGAAAAGTAGTGCTAGGACTCCTCCTAGTTTGTTGGGAATAGATCGTAGGATAGCGTAGGCAAATAGGAAGTATCATTCTGGTTTGATGTGTGGGGGAGTAACTAATGGGTTGGCAGGAGTGAAATTTTCTGGGTCCCCTAGAAGGTTGGGTGAGAATAATGCCAAAGATGCTAGAGCTGTAATTAAAATGATAAATCCTAATATATCTTTATAAGAGAAATAGGGGTGGAATGAGATTTTGTCTGCGTTGGAGTTGATGCCAATTGGGTTGTTAGAGCCGGTTTCGTGTAGGAATAGAGCATGTAATACTGTGGCTGCAATAATTGCAAATGGGAGTAGGAAGTGGAATGCAAAGAATCGTGTTAGTGTTGCATTATCTACGGAGAAGCCCCCTCAGATTCATTGGACTAAAGCATTTCCTACGTAGGGGACTGCTGATAGCAGGTTTGTAATTACTGTGGCGCCTCAAAATGATATTTGGCCTCATGGTAATACATACCCCACGAATGCTGTTATTATTACTAATAGTAATAGTACTACTCCAATGTTTCAGGTTTCTTTATATAGGTAGGAGCCGTAATATAGTCCTCGTCCAATGTGTAGATAAATACAAATGAAGAAGAAAGAGGCTCCATTTGCATGTAGGTTTCGGATTACTCAACCATAGTTTACATCTCGGCAGATGTGAGCCACGGATGAAAAGGCGGTTGAGATATCTGAGGTATAGTGTATAGCTAGAAATAATCCTGTTAGGATTTGTATAATTAGACAAAGTAGTAGAAGGGAGCCGAAGTTTCATCATGCAGAAATGTTGGATGGGGCTGGCAGGTCAATTAGTGCGTCGTTAATGATTTTGAATAGGGGGTGTGTTTTTCGGGTAACCATTAGTTCTCATAGTTGAATTACAACGGTGGTTTTTCAAGTCATTAGTCCTGGTTAAAATCCTGGTGAGAATTATGATATATTTTCTTGATTTGCTTTTGTTAAGTTTGGTGGTGGGTCTAGTTGGGGTTGCTTCTAATCCTGCGCCTTATTTTGCAGCCTTGGGACTGGCAGTGGCAGCTGGGGTTGGATGTGGGGTATTAATTGGGCATGGTGGGTCGTTAATTGGTTTGATGTTGTTTTTAATTTATTTGGGTGGAATGTTAGTGGTTTTTGCGTATTCGGCGGCTTTAGCCGCTGAGCCTTTTCCTGAAACGTGGGGGATAGGGTCAGTTAAGGTTTATGTTTTAATATATTTTTTAGGGGTAGGGGTAGCAGTTTGGTGGTTTTGAGTTGGGTATGGGGGCTATTGGGTTGTAGTTGATGAGTTTAAGGAGTTTTTTGTAGTGCGTGGTGATGTTGGGGGAGTTTCTTTTATATATTCTGTGGGAGGGGGTATGTTGGTAGTATGTGCTTGGGTGTTGTTACTATGTCTTTTTGTAGTGTTAGAATTGACTCGGGGTTTGAGTCGTGGTGCACTTCGGGCAGTTTAGAACGTGGTTAAGAGGATAATAACCAGGGCTGTGGAGATTAGATAGAAGGTTAAGTAGATTTTGATGATGTTGGTATCGGTGTTGTCAAATATTGAATTTAGGTGATGGTGTAGCGGGTGAAGACCTTTGGGTCCAATTTCTAGTCATTGTCGATCAATTTTGGTGGCTTGTTTACCTAGTGTTAAATTAAGTTTAGGTATAAGCCGGTGAATAATGTGGGGAAAAAATCCTAGTATGTTGGAAAAGTTATGTAATGTTAGGGTAGGAGTAATTTTGACTTGTTTGGAGGTTGCAGTGGCTAGTGCTAGTGCAATAATTAGTCCTGTAATTGTAACGATTAGTGCGGCTAATTTTAGGGACGGGGACATGGTTATAGTTGGAATTTTTGATGGTAGGAAGTTTGAGGTAATGATTAGTCCTGCAATAATGCTTCCTCAGGCTAAGCGTCCAATAGGTGCAGTTACTGCTTTATGGTTTTCATTAATGGGGGATAGAGATGAGAATCGGGGGGAGCCCATGGTAACGAAGAAGATGACTCGGAGGCTATATACTGCTGTGAAGGATGTGGCAATTAATGTTAGGGTTAGGGCCCAGGCGTTTAAGTAGGAGGTATTGAGAGCTTCAATAATTGCGTCTTTTGAGAAGAAGCCTGCTAGGAAAGGTATGCCTATAAGTGCAAGGCTGCCGATGATAAGACAAGAGGAGGTGAAAGGTATTAGTTTGTGTAGTCCTCCTATTTTTCGGATGTCTTGTTCGTCGTTTAGGCTATGAATGATTGATCCTGAGCAGAGGAACAGTATGGCTTTGAAGAAGGCATGGGTGCAGATGTGTATGAAGGCTAGTTGAGGTTGATTAAGACCAATGGTAACTATTATTAGTCCGAGTTGACTTGATGTTGAAAATGCTACAATTTTTTTAATATCATTTTGTGTTAGTGCACAGGTGGCGGTAAAGAAGGCTGTTAGGGCTCCGAGGCATAGGCAGGTGGTGAGGGCAAATTGATTGTTTTCTATTAAGGGATGTAGTCGGATTAATAGGAAAATTCCCGCAACCACTATTGTGCTTGAGTGTAATAGGGCTGAAACTGGGGTTGGGCCCTCTATTGCTGAAGGCAGTCAGGGATGAAGTCCGAATTGGGCGGATTTTCCGGTAGCTGCTAGGATAATTCCTATTAGGGGAAGTGTTAAGTTGAAGTCTTTAGATAAGAGAAAGATTTGGGGGAGTTCTCATGAGTTGAGGTTTATTGCAATTCAAGCAATGGTTAGAATTAGTCCAATGTCTCCAACTCGATTATATAGAACTGCCTGAAGAGCTGCCGTGTTGGCATCGGCTCGGCCATGTCATCACCCGATTAATAAAAATGATATAATTCCTACGCCTTCTCATCCGATGAACAGTTGAAATAGGTTGTTAGCGGTGACGAGAATGATTATGGCTACGAGGAATAGTAAGAGGTATTTAAAAAATCGGTTTAAATAGGGGTCAGAGTGTATATATCAGGATGCAAATTCCAAAATTGATCATGTAACGTACAAGGCGATGGGAGTAAAGATTAGTGAGTAGTGGTCAAATTTAAAGCTAATGTTAATATCAAAGTTTGCGATGTTTATTCAGTTTCATGTAGTTATGATAGTTTCTGTCCCTTGATCTAGAAAAATTATTAGGGGGATGATGTTGATGAAAAATGCGGTGCTTACAGCGGTTTTAACATTTTTAATGGCTCAGTCTTGGTTGAGTGGTTTTGGGTTGAGGGTTGTTATCAGGGGTCATACAAGGATTACTAGGGTAAGTAGTAGGGAGGTGGTTATGATATTGTTTAGCATAGCTTCTACTTGGAGTTGCACCAAGAGTTTTTGGTTCCTAAGACCAATGGATAAACTATTATCCTTTAGAAGCTTATGTTGAATGAGCCGCAGAGTTTAACTGTGGGGATAAAGGATTAGCAGTCCTTATTGCTTCAGGCCTCTTTCGGTGGATAAGAGGGGTTTAACCTCTATTTTTAGAACCACAATCTAATGTTTTGTATTAAACTATATCTACAGTATCATCAGCCTCACATAATTTCAGGCTTTGTGATGAGGAGAATAACTGGTAGGAGATGGAGCGTTATTAGCAAGTGTTCTCGTGTATGGAAGGGCTGAAGGTTGGTGATGTGTTGTGGGAGGGGTCCCCGTTGTGTTATTAAGAATAGATATAGTGAGTAAGCAGCGGTAATTAAAGTCCCTGCTCCTGTTATTATAAGGGTTCAGGGGGATCAGTTAAATATAGCTGTAATGATTATAAGTTCCCCTATTAAGTTGGGTAGTGGGGGTAGTGCTAGATTTGCTAAGTTGGAAATAAATCATCAGACAGCGGTTAGGGGGAAGATAATTTGTAGTCCTCGGGCTAGAATTATAGTTCGGCTGTGGGTTCGTTCATATGTAGTGTTGGCTAGGCAGAATAGGGCAGAGGATACTAAACCATGGGCAAGTATTAGTACTAATGCCCCGGTAAAGCCTCATGGAGTTTGAATTAGGATGCCCCCAGCTACCAGTCCCATGTGGCTGACAGATGAGTAAGCGATTAGGGACTTTAGGTCTGTTTGTCGTAGACAAATAGAGCCTGTTATAATAATGCCCCACAGGGCTAGTGCAATAATAGGATATACTAGATCTTTTGATAATGGGTCTAGTATTACTATTATTCGTATCATGCCGTAGCCCCCTAATTTTAGTAAAACAGCTGCTAGTACTATTGATCCTGCCACTGGAGCTTCTACGTGGGCTTTTGGTAATCATAGGTGAATACCATATAGGGGTATTTTTACTAAAAAGGCAATTAAACACCCTGCTCATCAGATTTTGTCTCCTCAGGAATTTAGTATTAAGGGTTGAGAATATTGAATAATGAGTATCGAGAGTGTTCCTGTATTTTGGTGAAGTAGTAAGAGGGCTACTAGTAGGGGTAGTGAGCCTGCTAGTGTATAAAATAGAAAGTATGTTCCGGCACTTAGTCGTTCGGCTTGATTACCTCAGCGGGTAATAATAATTAGTGTTGGAATTAGGGTTGCTTCAAACATTACATAAAATATGATGATTTCAGTAGCACCAAATGCTATAATTAAGAAGGTTTGGAGGGAGGCCAGGAGGGTGATGTAGCTTTGTTGACGGCTAAATGGTTCTGTTTTGATGTGGTTTTGACTGGCTAGAATTATAAGGGGCAGAAGTCAACAGGTGAGTACTAGTAGTGGTATTGATAAGGGGTCTGTAGCCATATATGGGTTTGAGGTTATCCAGCCGGTATCTAGTGGCCACTTAATTCAAGTGAAGCTAATTAGTGCGATGATTAAGCTTTGTAGGGTTGTGGTTGTTCATAGTCATTTGGGAGAAGAAAGTCAGATTGTAGGGAACAGCATTATGGTTGGGATTAGAATTTTTAGCATTGTAGAAGATTTAAGGCTTGCAGACGGTCTGTTCCGTGAGTTCGGGCTGTGGCGACTAGTAAGGCTAAGCCCGCGCTGGCCTCACAGGCTGAGAAGGCTAGTAGGAGAATGGGGGCTGCGGAGAAGGCAGTTGATTCTAGCTGTAGTGTTCATAGGGCAAGAGCAATAAATAGGGCCAATATTATGCCCTCTAAGCATAGTAAGGCTGATATTAGATGTGAGCGGTGGAAGGCTAAGCCTGTTAGTCCTAGTGTAAATGCTGAGGTAAAGCTAAAGTATACGGGGGTCATAAGGGAATCATGGATTTGAACCGTGGATTTCTGAGCCGAAATCAGAGGTCTTATACTTGGACTAATTCTCTATTCGGCCCATTCTAGGCCTCCTTGTAGTCATTCATAGACTAGGCCTAGGGTGAGAAGTACTAGAATAGTTGCAGTTCATATTAGGGTGTAGGTGGGGTCTGGTAGTTGATTGCCTCAGGGTAGTGGGAGTAGGAGGGCAATTTCTAGATCAAATAGTAGAAATAGAATGGCTACCAGGAAGAAGCGTAGAGAGAAAGGCAGTCGTGCTGATCCCAGGGGGTCAAAGCCGCACTCATAGGGGGATAATTTTTCTGCATCGGGGGTTATTTGGGGTAATCAAAATGACACAAGGGCTAGGACTAGGGATAATACTGTGGAGATAATTAATATAACTATAATTAAGTTCATTATCTTTCCTTGGATTTTAACCAAGACTAGGTGATTGGAAGTCACTCGTACTAACTTAAATACTAGAAAGATATGAGCCTCATCAGTAAATGGAGATGTATAGGAACAATCATACGACATCTACGAAGTGTCAATATCAGGCAGCTGCTTCAAATCCAAAATGATGTTCTGATGTAAAGTGATATTGAATTTGTCGGAGGAGGCAAATAGCAAGGAAGGTGGTGCCGATAATAACGTGTAGTCCATGAAAGCCTGTTGCTACAAAGAATGTTGAGCCATATACTCCATCTGCAATAGTGAAGGGGGCTTCGTAATATTCTATGGCTTGAAGGGTTGTAAAGTAGAAGCCTAATAAAATTGTTAGGGTGAGGGATTGAATTGCCTGTTTGCGTTCTCCTTCTATGAGGCTGTGGTGGGCCCATGTGACTGTAACACCTGATGCTAGAAGGACTGCGGTGTTGAGGAGTGGAACTTCAAATGGGTCTAGGGTTATAATACCAGCGGGGGGCCAGCATCCTCCTAGTTCAGGGGTGGGGGCAAGGCTAGAGTGGTAGAAGGCTCAGAAGAATCCTAAAAAGAAGAATACTTCGGAGGTGATGAAGAGAATTATCCCATATCGTAGGCCTTTTTGTACGGGGGGTGTGTGATGGCCTTGAAATGTGCCTTCTCGTACAATATCTCGTCATCATTGATATATTGTTAAAATCAATAATACTAGGCCTAGGGCTATTAGTGTTGTTGAGTGGAAGTGAAATCAGATTGCTAAACCTGATGTTATTAAAAGAGCAGCTACTGCGCCGGTCAGGGGCCATGGGCTTGGATCTACCATATGATATGCGTGTGCTTGGTGGGCCATTATACGTTTTCTTGTAAGTAAAGACTTAGTAGTAGAACAAATACATAGGCTTGAATAATGGCTACCGCAATTTCTAGTAGGGTTAGTAATACTAATAGGGTAGCAGTGAGTGCTGCGCCTACAGTAGTTATTGGTAGAAGTGTAATGGTTGCGGTTGAAATTAATTGAATTAGTAGGTGACCAGCTGTTAGATTGGCCGTTAGCCGTACTCCTAGGGCTAGAGGTCGGATAAATAGGCTAATTGTTTCGATAATAATAAGGATTGGAATGAGAGGTACGGGCGTCCCTTCTGGTAAGAGATGGCCTAGGGCGGCTGTGGGTTGGTTTCGTAGTCCAATAATGACAGTTGCTAATCATAGTGGGACGGCTAACCCCATATTTAGTGATAGTTGGGTTGTGGGTGTAAATGTATAAGGAAGTAGACCTAGTACATTAAGTGTGAGGATAAAAATTATGAGGGAGGCCAGAATTATGGCTCATTTATGTCCTGCTAGATTTAGTGGTATAAGAAGCTGTTGTGTGAAGGTTTTGATGAATCAGCTCTGTAGGGAGATAAGGCGATTGTTTTGATATCGGTTGGCTGGAGTTGGAATTAAGATTCAAGGTAGTGCGAGTGCAATAGCAATTAGGGGGATCCCTAAGTGTGTGGGGCTTATAAATTGGTCAAATAGGTTTAGTGCCATGGTCAATTTCAAGTGTTTGATTTAAGTTTTTCTGCGTTTAAGGCTGTAATTTCATTTGTGAATGTGTGATTTAATACTTTGTTTGGAAGTACTATTAGGAAGATTAGTCATGAGAACATAAGAATTGCAAATCATGGGGCGGGGTTTAGTTGGGGCATATCACTAGAGGTGGTTGGGGGCCACCAGTCTTTAGCTTAAAAGGCTAACGCTAGTCCCTATTTAGCTTTCCAGTGAGGCATCTTCAAGTATGAGTGAGGATCAGTCTTCAAAGTGTTCTAGAGGTACAGCTTCTACTACAATAGGTATAAAACTATGATTGGCTCCGCAGATTTCAGAGCATTGTCCGTAGAATACTCCGGGCCGAGAGGTGATGAAAGATGTTTGGTTTAGTCGTCCTGGAACGGCGTCCATTTTAACTCCTAATGCTGGAACAGCTCAGGAGTGTAGGACGTCTTCAGCTGATACTAGTACTCGAATGGGTGATTCTATTGGAATTACTATTCGGTGGTCTGTTTCTAAAAGTCGGAACTGTCCTGGTGACAGGTCTTGTGTTGGGATTATATAGGAATCAAAAGCTAGATTTTCGTAGTCAGTATATTCATAACTTCAGTACCATTGATGGCCTATGGCTTTAACGGTTAGGTGGGGGTCATTAACTTCATCTATTAGATATAGAATTCGTAGTGATGGGAGGGCAATAAGAATAAGAATTACTGCTGGCAAAACTGTTCAGACAATTTCAATTTCTTGTGAGTCTAAAATATATTTATTGGTAAGTTTAGTGGTAACTATTACAACAATAATGTATAGTACTAAGGTGCTGATTAGGAAAACAATTATTAAGGCATGGTCGTGGAAGTGCAGAAGTTCTTCTATTACAGGGGAGGCCGCGTCTTGGAATCCTAGTTGTGAGGGGTGTGCCATTAAGCTGTGTAGCTTAAGATACGCAGGACTTTAACCTGCAATTTTGTCTTGACAAGGCGATGTAATAGTCATTTTACTAGTATCTTATTAAAGAAAGTGTCAGAGTGGTTATGTGACTGGCTTGAAACTAGTCTACGGGGGTTCAATTCCCTCCTTTCTTGTTAGTTTGTTTGGACTTGCACGAAGGCCGGTTCCTCAAATGTGTGGTATGGTGGGGGACACCCATGTAGTCATTCTACGTTTGTAGAGGTTAGCTCAATAGAGAGTACTTCTCGTTTAGAGGTAAAAGCTTCTCATAAAATGAATAAGAATATTACAACTGCTACTAGGGAGATAAGAGAGCCAATTGATGAAATAATATTTCATAGGGAGTAGGCGTCCGGGTAATCTGAGTATCGTCGTGGCATGCCCGCTAGTCCTAGGAAGTGTTGTGGGAAGAAGGTGAGATTTACTCCTACAAATATTGTACCGAAGTGAATTTTTGTTCATGTATCATGTATTGTATATCCTGTAAATAAAGGGAATCAATGGACAAAGGCCCCCATAATGGCAAATACTGCCCCCATTGATAAAACATAGTGGAAATGGGCGACTACGTAGTATGTGTCGTGGAGAACAATGTCTAGGGATGAGTTGGCTAGTACGATTCCGGTTAAACCTCCCACGGTGAATAGGAAGATAAAGCCTAGGGCTCATAGTAGGGGGGTTTCTCATTTAACGGACCCTCCGTGTAGGGTTGCTAGTCAACTAAATACTTTTACACCTGTTGGAATTGCGATGATTATTGTTGCTGACGTGAAATATGCTCGGGTATCTACATCTATTCCTACTGTAAATATGTGATGGGCTCATACAATAAATCCTAGTAAGCCGATGGCTATTATAGCTCACACTATTCCTATATATCCAAATGGCTCTTTCTTTCCAGCGTAGTAGGCTACGATGTGGGAGATTATACCAAACCCTGGAAGAATTAAAATATATACTTCCGGGTGACCGAAAAATCAGAAAAGGTGTTGATAAAGAATTGGGTCTCCCCCTCCCGCCGGGTCAAAGAAGGTGGTGTTTAGGTTTCGGTCTGTTAAAAGTATTGTGATTCCGGCGGCTAATACTGGTAGTGATAGTAATAGCAGTACTGCTGTAATTAGGACAGCCCACACAAATAAGGGTGTTTGATATTGTGAGATTGTGGGGGGCTTCATGTTAATAATGGTTGTGATAAAGTTAATGGCGCCTAAAATAGATGATACTCCTGCAAGATGAAGGGAGAAGATAGTTAAATCTACAGAGGCTCCTGCGTGTGCCAGGTTTCCGGCGAGTGGTGGATAAACAGTTCATCCTGTTCCTGCACCCGCTTCAACCCCAGAAGAGGCAAGTAGTAGTAGGAAGGATGGGGGCAAAAGTCAGAAACTTATATTGTTCATTCGAGGAAATGCCATATCTGGGGCTCCGATTATTAGAGGAACAAGTCAGTTACCAAAGCCTCCAATCATAATTGGTATTACTATAAAGAAAATTATGACGAAGGCATGGGCAGTAACAATAACATTATAAATTTGGTCATCGCCTAGAAGGGCGCCAGGTTGGGCTAGCTCTGCTCGAATTAACAGGCTAAGGGCTGTGCCAACTATTCCGGCTCAAGCACCAAATACTAGATAGAGGGTACCAATGTCTTTATGATTAGTTGAGAAGAATCAGCGTGTGATCGTCACAGGTAGGGTGGCCGAGAGTTTAGGCGGTGGATTGTAGCTCCATAAACAAAGGTTCAAGTCCTTTTCCTATCAAGCCCCGTGGTGTATAACATTTCGGATTGCAAATCCGAAGATGCAGGCTAATTACCCGCCGGGGCTTTCCCCGCCTTTTTGAAGGGGGCGGGGAAAGTAGATGAATGCTCGCTGGCTTGAGCGTCTAGCTGTTAACTAGGAGTTTGTAGGATCGAGGCCTTCTCATCTAGAAAGGCCTTAGCTTAATTAAAGTGTCTGAGTTGCATTCAGAAGATGTGGGATAAAGTCCTGCAGGTCTTATACAGGGACTAGGAGATTTTCACTCCTGCTTAAAGCTTTGAAGGCTTTTGGTCTAATGTTATCCTAAGTCTCTAGTTTATTATTGCCTGGGCCAGGGGGGTGAGGGGTAATAGTATTAGGGTGGAGGCTATAAAAGTGGCTAGGAGGGCTGTATTTTGGTTATTTTGTAGGCGTCAGGGGGTTAAAGAGTTATTTGTGTTGGGGGAGATTGTTAGGGTTATTGAGTAGCATAGTCGTAAATAAAAATAAAGGCTTATTAGTGCGCTAAGTGCTATAATGGTGGCAGTTAGTGGAAGCCCTTGTGTAGAAAGTTCTTGTAGAATTAATCATTTTGGTATAAACCCTATTAATGGGGGGAGACCCCCTAAGGATAGTAGGGTTAGAGCAGCGGCAGCTGTAATAATGGGTGTTTTGGCCCAGGTTATTGCTAGTGTATTGATTTTTGTTGTGGATATTAATTTAAATGTTAGGAAAGTTGCTGATGTTATAATAATATATGTAATAAGGGCTAAGATTGTCAATTGTGGTTTAAATTGTGTAATTACAATTATTCAGCCAAGGTGGGCGATTGATGAGTATGCTATAATTTTTCGTAGTTGTGTTTGGTTTAAGCCTCCCCAACCCCCTACAATAACTGATAAGAGTCCTAAGATTGTTAGTAGTTGGGGGTGTGTAAATGGGGCCATTTGAATAATTAATGCGAATGGTGCTAGTTTTTGTCATGTGGCTATGATGAGACCTGTGGGCAGGTCTAATCCTTGTATAACAGGAGGTATTCAAAAGTGTATTGGGGCTAGTCCTACTTTTAGTGCTAGTGCTATAGTAATTAGGGTAGTTGCAATTGGGTTTGATAAGCAGTAGATGTTTCATTCGCCTGTGGTTCAGGCATTGATGGTGCTTGCAAAAAGAATTGTTGCTGCAGCAGCGGCTTGGGCTAGAAAGTATTTGGTGGTGGCTTCTACTGCTCGTGGGTGATGGTGTTGGGCTATTAGGGGAAGAATTGCTAATGTGTTGATTTCTAGACCTATCCATGCTAGTAGTCAGTGGGAGGTTATGAATGTTAGGGCTGTGCCTAAGCCTAGGCTGGATAGCAGGATTGTGATGGTGTAGGGGCTCATTGGTAAGAGAAGGATTTTAACCTACATTTTTGGGGTATGGGCCCAAAAGCTTTATTTAGCTGATCTTACTAGAAAGTGGTGTAATGGAAACACTTGGAGTTTTGATCTCCATGATATGGGTTCGAGTCCCTTTTTTCTAAGGAGTTGGGAGGATTTTAGCCTCCGTAAGTCACTCTATCAAAGTGGTCCTTGGGCATTCAGGCACAACTCCTTTAGGTTATAGTTGGGGTGGTAAACCACTTAGTGCAATGGGGAGGGATATATGTCATAGAATAAGGGCTAGGGTTAAAGGTAGAAAGTTTTTTCATACTAAATGTATAAGTTGGTCATATCGAAATCGTGGGTAGGAGGCACGGATTCATAGGAATAGTATGGACAGTAAAGCAGCTTTTGTTATGATGTTAATAGAGGTAATTTCGGGAATGGCGGGGATATGAGTAGCCCCTAGAAATAGAATTGCGGATAGTGTATTTATTAATAGAATATTGGCGTATTCGGCCAGGAAAAATAGGGCGAAGGGGCCACCAGCATATTCTACGTTAAATCCTGATACTAGTTCTGATTCTCCTTCTGCTAGGTCAAAGGGTGCTCGGTTTGTTTCTGCTAATGTTGAGATATATCATATGGCGGCTAGGGGTCAGGCTGGTAGAAGTAGCCAGATTGTTTCTTGTGTTGTGTTAAATATTTGTAGGGTAAAGCCCCCGGTAAAGATAATTACAGATAGTAGGATTAGTCCTAAACTAACTTCATAGGAAATGGTTTGAGCAACTGCTCGTAGGGCTCCAATTAGTGCATATTTTGAATTTGAAGCTCATCCTGACCCCAAAATTGAGTAGACTGCTAGGCTGGAGAGGGCTAGAATAAATAGTATTCCTAGGTTTAGTTCTGTTAGGGAATATGGGATTGGTATTGGTGCCCATAGTAGTATGGCTAGTGTAAAGGCTAGCATGGGGGTGAGGAGGAATAAAAATGGGGATGAGGTTGATGGGCGAATGGGTTCTTTAATAAAAAGTTTGACTCCGTCTGCGATTGGTTGCAGAAGTCCATAGGGTCCTACCACATTTGGGCCTTTTCGTAATTGCATATATCCTAGTACTTTTCGTTCAATTAGGGTCAGGAAGGCTACTGCGAGCAGTACTGGTACAATGTAGGCCAGGGGATTAATTAAATAGGTAATTAGTAGGGTTAGCATAATTAAGAGGAGGATTTGAACCTCCGGTAGAAAGGGCTTAGGCCTTTTGCAATTACCGGGCTCTGCCATCTTAATAATCTTATCTTGATGTGGGTTTGTGCCCTCCTTTTATTTAATTTAGTTGATTACATTAAATTAGGGTGGGGCGTGTCTATAACATGGGCCCCCTTTATTCCGGTCCTTTCGTACTAGGAAAAGTAACATTACAGATAGAAACTGACCTGGATTGCTCCGGTCTGAACTCAGATCACGTAGGACTTTAATCGTTGAACAAACGAACCCTTAATAGCGGCTGCACCATTAGGATGTCCTGATCCAACATCGAGGTCGTAAACCCCCTTGTCGATATGGACTCTGGAAGGGGATTGCGCTGTTATCCCTAGGGTAACTTGGTTCGCTGGTCGGCCAAATGGCCGGATCTTTATGGTCAGAAGTTCTGCTGCTTAGAGATGTCTCTCTTGATTTTAGGGGATAACCCCAGTCCGCGTGGGAGCTTTGTTTTCTCCCGTGGTCGCCCCAACCGAAGATTAAGATCAATTGCTATTTAGTTTAACTAGTATATTGGGTCCTTGACATAGATGATCTTGTATCTTAAGCTCCAAAGGGTCTTCTCGTCTTGTATTTTTATACCCGCTTCTGCACGGGTAGATCAATTTCATTGACTTGAAAAGGGAGACAGTTAAGCCCTCGTTTCACCATTCATACAGGTCTTCATTTAAAAGACAAGTGATTGCGCTACCTTCGCACGGTCAAAATACCGCGGCCGTTTAACTTGTCACTGGGCAGGCAAGACCTCCTATACGTTGATTTTTGCAGGAGGCGATGTTTTTGGTAAACAGGCGAGGCTTATGTTTGCCGAGTTCCTTCCTTTTCTTTTAGTCTTTCCTTAATGGCCTTCCGGTGTAGGGTTAACGATTAGTTTTTGTGAATGTTTCTTGGTATTTGATGTAATCACATTTCCCTCTTGGGTTGGGTTCGGTAATTGCTAGTGGTAAGTCCGATCTAGTATACACTTAGGCTTTAGGAGAAGGGGGTTCCTTCTTATTACTCATTTTAGCAGTATCTTTTCCATGTGGGCATGGAGTGGCCTAATAAGGTTAGGGGTTTTAGATTTAGTATTTAAATAATAGATTTTTGTTCTGTCGGAGCTTTAACGCTTTCTAATCAGGTGGCTGCTTTTAGGCCCACTGAAACAGTATATCTTGTTTAGTATAATCTTTAACCTCCTGGTGAGATTGTATTCTATTTCTTAAGGGCTGTACCCCTTATGAATAACTCTCGCATGTTTCTTTAGCTCGTTGTTTAAAATTTTTTGAGTTAAGGAGTGCGAGGCTGAACTTCTATTCATTTCTTAGGCAACCAGCTATAACTAAGTTCGGTAGGCTTGTCACCCCTACCCGGAGATCTTCCCACTCTTTTGCCACAGAGACGGGTTGGCCCTGGTTAATAGGCTGTCTCGGGGTAGCTCACTTAGTTTCGGGGCTTTGAACTAAAGTTCTCTTTGCTCAGGGGGGCTGGCTAAATCATGATGCAAAAGGTACGAGAGTTAATCTCTGCTTTGTTGTGCTTTTATGATTTGTTTCATTTCTCTTTCAGCATTCCCTTGCGGTACTGTTTCTATGGCTTTAAATGGTGCCTTTTTTGTCTCACATACTTGGGCGGTAAAATGTTTTAGTTTTTGTTATAATGGTTTTGTGAAGATTTTTAATGTTGTATTAGTTATTTAGGTGTTTAAGCTAGCTGTTTAGCTCAGGGCGACCCAATTTGCATGGATGTCTTCTCGGTGTAGGGGAGATGCTTTACTGTCTTAGCCACGCTCTGATTATTCCAAGTGCACCTTCCGGTACACTTACCATGTTACGACTTGCCTCCCCGTGTTGAATGTTTGTTTTTATAAATTAATTTTGGGTAAGGGTTATGAGGGGAGAGTGACGGGCGGTGTGTGCGCGTCTCAGAGCCTAATTCAAAAGGACACTCTATTTACTTTTTACTACTAAATCCACCTTAAAGCACGTATTTCAGGGTGCTATCCGTAATTATTCTGTTGCAGAAAATGTAGCCCATTTCTAGCCACTTCGTACGCTACACCTCGACCTGACGTTTTTGGGTGAACCCATTTTGCTTACTATTATTCCTTCACAGGGTAAGCTGACGACGGCGGTATATAGGCGGGGAGGAACAAGAAGTGGTGAGGTTTAACGGGGGTTATCGGTTCTAGAACAGGCTCCTCTAGGTGGGTCTGAGACACCGCCAAGTCCTTTGGGTTTTAAGCTGTGCTCGTAGTACCCTGGCGGATATATTTGTAATTTAACATCTGGGTTTAGGGCTAAGCATAGTGGGGTATCTAATCCCAGTTTGTTTCTTAGCTTTCGTGGGGTCAGGTAAATTTTGTTTTAAAGCTACTTTCGTGTTTGGGTTTCGCGCCCTCGGGGTGCGTATGACGGCTTAGAGGGTCTTTAGCTTTATTTTTTATTTCCTTAACCACCCTTACGCCGTGTTTATCAACTAGAGTCTTTCGTATAACCGCGGTGGCTGGCACGAATTTTACCGACCCTTTTAACTCTGACTAAGTCAAGTTTACACTTATGGCTTAATATTTATTACTGCTGAAATCCCTTGGGGGTGTGGCGTAGCAAGGCGTCTTGGGCTTGGTTAAAATTGTGCCTGATGCCCGCTCCTCGTCCCCGGGTAGGGGATTGAGGGCATTCTCACGGGGGTGCGGATACTTGCATGTATAAATTGGGTTAAAGCTGATAGTAAAGTCAGGACCAAGCCTTTGTGCCTGTGGAACTTTCTAGGGTTCATCTTAACATCTTCAGTGTTATGCTTTGATTTAAACTACACCAGC